TAATTGGATGCCCTACTGCGTTACAAAATTTCGCTTTAGCCAATGATCCAATCAGAGGAATAATTGGAACTATTGTATCGAGTTTATTGGGAGCATTATTTAGTAGAAATGAATTTTCTAGCATTTGATTCCGCACCACTGCAGGATTTCGTCGAACACTTGAAAAGTAACTCAAAAAATCGAGGGAATGCTTGGATAATTGGTTTATACGGATACTTGCCGCGTGAGACCATACATCAAAATGACATTGCCATAAATTGACAAGGTAAGATTTCCATTTATTCATTAGAAGAGGTGTGTCTTTGGAAGCCAGAATTGATTTTCCTTGATATCTAACATAATGCATGAAAGGATCCTTGAGAAAGCATGGGATGACCGGAAAATCATTAGCAAAGACTTCGGCAAAATGTTCTATTTTTCTATATAAACAGAGTCGTTCAAAAAGGAATCCAGAAGATGTTAATCGTAAATGAGAAGATTGGTTACGGAGAAAAAGGAAGATGGATTCGTATTCACATATATAAGAATTATATAGGAATAAAAAAAATCTCGGATTACTTTTTGAAAAAATGGAAATAGATTTATTTGTAATAATAAGACTGTTACAATTAGAATACTCATGAAGAAAGAACCGCAATAAATGCAAATAAGAAGCATCTTTCACCCGGTAACGAAGGGTTTGAACCAATATTTCCAGATGGGCAGGGTAGGGTATTAGTATATCCGCCGAATAATTTAAATGTGGGAACTTTTCCTCTAAAAAGGGAAATATTGAATGAATGGATCGTAAATTGTAAAATCTTACGATTTCTGCCCCTTCTAAAGAAGATATTAATCGTAGATAAAATGGAATTTCCACAATGATTGCAAATCCTTCTGATAGAATTTTAGAATGCAAATTCTTGTTGTACCCAAAAAATGGATTTTGTTTAGAATCATTAGCAGAAATTATCAAATAATTCTGTTGATACATTGTAGTAATTAAGCGTTTTACAATCAGTAAACTAGATTTATTATCATAACCTATATTTTCCAACAACATGTATCTATTTAAACCATGACCATGAGCAAGTGCATAACTATATTCCCGAAAGATAAGTGGGTATAGGAAGTCATGTTGCCGAAATCTATCGAGTTCTAAATATCCTTGAAATTCCTCCATTTAAAATTAGATGGGGATAAGGGATTTCTTTTGGGTTATTAAATGACACATAGTACGATACAGTCAAAACAGGATATTATAGTAAGAAATAAATAGATATATACCCCGGAACCAGATAAGACTGATCGACGGACTCTTTAGCCTCTCCTTTTCCATCTAATTTAATTGGTTTATGTTCATTCGAGGATAACAAGATGGTTAGAAATCCTTTATTTGTTCAACCCAATCGCTCTTTTGATTTTGGAAAAAAAGGATTTTTATCTTTATCAATAGACTGCTTTTTCTACACATTTACCCCCACACTCTAATGGAGAATAGCTACTAATAATTAGGATTTAAAAAAAAAATCGATGATCCACTTATGGGAAAAGCATTTCCCGCATCAAGGACTAATCTATTTTTAACGTTTAATTAGATCGGGTAATCGTTCAAATTAAGAACAGAAGCTCGTTTCTTTTTTTTTGTTTACCTATAATTGGAGCCATAGGGCTCTATCCATTTATTCACTTAACCCAAAATTTCATTTTCTTTTTTTTTCGTCAAGAATTTAAACAAAGTTTTGAACCGATCCGCTAAGAATAAAATATTCTCGGAATTCCACATTGATACGACATGCTGCTTTTTCCATTCATTCCTTTGAGGATCAGTCGCGGTTTTACAAGCTCTAGAGAGAGTATCGACGAAGACGTTGCTTCATACAAATGTGTAAAAATTGCCAGTCGCACTTAAAAGCCGAGTACTCTACCGTTGAGTTAGCAACCCCCCCCCCCCCAAAAAAAAAATGTGTAGATCCAATCGGAATAAAAAATTAGATTTAATTGCACACCGAAATCCAAATAGTAAAATAGCAAAAACATTGCTAATCGATTCTGAACATAAAAAAAATAATGAACATATTAGATGCAAATACACTGACTTCTAAAATAAGAATCTAGATTAAGATAAGGATATGGATTAAGTCAAAATTGATGTACTACCACGGATTTAGTTCGTATCTTATCCATTATTATCTTATCCGTTTTTTTTTTTCAATAAAATAAATAAATAATAAATAAATAAAGGCTTCTCGTATCCCAGCAAATCCGACGAATCCGTCGTTTAAATAAAGTAAAATAAAAAAACCAAGTCCATAGATGGAACAGAGGGAAATAGATACATTTATTCATGATCGGATTATATTTGTTTGATACACTGTTGTCAATATGAATGTAAATCTTAAGAAAAGAACACAATGTGGAGAACCATAAATTAAAATAAAAAAAAAATTAAATATTGAATTAATATAATAAAATATAAATTATACAAATAAAGAAAAACTAATGACTTGTATTGAATTGGCACTAACTATATATGGATAATAAACATGGATACAAAAGGATGTAAGCGTAAGAATCAATATTCGTAGCAAAGTATCGCAATGCTTGGGTTTACTTAATCCATATAAGTAAAAAAAAAAAAGAAATCTTAAATCCCATTTGTTTTTTTTTTATTTATTTGTTCATAACATAAAAAAAGTGAAAGTTTCAACTAAAAAACAACTAGTATTGAATTAGCAATAATGTAAATATTTTGGATTTCTAAATCCAACTACTTCGGTTATTCATTTGATCTTTTTTCATCTGTCTTAAATTAAATGAATTTCTATCACTAAAATAAAAATAAATTTTTGTCGTTATAGAAGACGACATTTTTTAGTAGTAGACATTTTTTGGTAGTAATAATAAATAGGTATGAATAGAACAAAAGAGGGGGCTTATATAACTTTGTATAACCTTTTATATACTACCGCCCCCCCTCTTTTGTTCTATTCATTAATTGAATTTAATCTGTTGATTAAGGCAAAGTTCCATAAAAACTCCCGCCTTCTTCGAAATATCATGAACAGTTCCCGTAGGTTGAGCGCCCCTTTCAAGTAAATATAGAATAGCAGGAACATTTAAATAGGTTTGATTCTTTAGCGGATCATAAAAGCCCACTTTCCGAAGAGCTCTTCCTTCTCTTCGGCATCGAGCATCAATTGCAACGATTCGATAAACCACCCATTGGGATAGATGTAGATGAATAATACCCCCCCTAGAAACGTATAAGAGGTTTTCTCCTCATACGGCTCAAGAAAATTCGAAATTATGTCTATGGATCGAATTTGAAATTTTTAATTAGTAATGTCAAATGGATCCATAAAATAATCAAATCAATTAAATATGAGTTAAGTACTTTTTAGTATTCCTTATTATTATCCGAAAAAGAAAATAAAATCATTTGTATTCGCATCCTCATAACTCAAGTTGGATAACTCGCTAATAACCCAAGGAAACCCTTTACTTTAGGTATTTCGTTTATTGAGCGATCTCTAACCACGCACCTTTTTTTGTCTTTAGAATCTATTTTGATTCTTAATTAGAATCTATTTATTGAGACAACTGAAAGTGGTATTTCCTTGTTCCAGGATTCTTTATCGTTTCTTTGAATCATTGGGTTTAGACATTACTTCGGTGATTTTTAATCGTTTCAAAAAACGTCAGCAACATACCCTTTTTGTGATTTCTTTTTATCAAAAAATCATACAAATGGTCGATTTGATTCCTGCGCGATACACTTTTAATCGAAAGAGTTTTACCAATTCCAAGGGGTTTTACTTATAAATTTGAAAATTGGATCCTTTCGATTTTTATATGGAAAATATACTTACGAAGCTGTTTCAACTTATTAATTAACACTAACCCTAGATCCGCTCCCTTAAAAAATGAATCAATACTTTTTTTTACTCGAGCTCCATTAAGATCATGTACTATTTACATCCCAACCCCCGACCTCAAAAAGGAGGGTTCTAGTGAAACAGAACAAACGATGTCGAGCCAAGAGCACCCTCATTCCTATCTAATTAATATAAAAATAAAATGATGGATGTAAGAATCCACAAACGACCATATCCCTCAAGTCGCACGTTGCTTTTTACCACATCGTTTTAAACGAAGTTTTACCATAACATTTCCTAGTAGGTTGCTGTAAACAGTATGTAATTGATTCCATTATGGACTCATGAATAATCATCGGTTCGTTCGGTACATAGTAATCCATACTTTTATGAATGGGTAATTTCTCAAGAAGTATCAGCACGAATTAAATTGAACCCCGTATAATATATAATATATAGAAATATAATAAATATTTTTTTAATATATTATTTTTTCTTTAGAATTATAATCTAAATATAAATATTAGAATATAAAAAAATTGAACTAATAAATAACACAAATAAGTTTTTTTTTAATCTGCATCTTGAGGTGACTTGCTAAAATAGATTCACCAATTTCACACTTCTTCGAGTACCAAGGACTCATAAGACATTATTCAAAATATTTAATTGATTGAAAAATTTCCTATTTCACTATCATTACATTATTTGAATAAGGCTTTACAGTAAAAATCGCATTTTGATAATAATAGAGAAAAATTCATATTCGGATTAAACCATAAAAAAAATGTAAATTCTTTTTGTTTTTCACGAGGTGGTGGATAAAGACTGATAGAATAGAGGCTTTGGGTTGTTATTCTTTTTGATAAATCATAATTAAAAGAGGATCCCCATACCTATCAGGTAGACTAAACAAATATCTTTGAAAGTAATTAGAAACATTCTATGTTAAAGGGTAAAGTTAAATATTTAAAATTTAGGGATAACAAATCTATTGTCACAAAACTCAATTGAAATAAAATAAAGTTTTCAATGAATCAATGAAATAGAAGAAATAGAACGATAACAATACATATATATAAGTCTTCGCTCCCTTTCTGCGTAGTTTATTTGACTTGGAGTCAATAATCCGGCTGCAATTATTTCCTAAGGAAAAGCGACTAAGATGTATGAATACACTTTGTCTCAATTGGTACATATCATATATTTACAATTTTTCATAAAAGAAAACACAAAATACTTAAAAACGGGGTTCAAAGAAAAGACATATGTTACGTATGTAACTTGATTTTTTTTTAATGAAATTCAGACAGCCGCATATATTGAAATTGGTATTTTACATTGACGTTTAACTCCTATCTACTGCGTCAATTCTATGAATATGATGAATCCTAAATAAAAAAAGAATCCTATTAGAGTGTTCCAGACTATTACTATTTTGTATAAATGTAAATTAAAACAAGTACAGATTAAATCATGGCTCGTATTTTTATTTTATGAAGAACTAACTTATTAAATAGAAATATGATTTAATCTATGCTCCCCTCTTACCTGTATACAAATAGATTCAATTACATCTGTGTGTTATTTGAACACGATTCGATTTTTTATTTTTGAAAAAGATATAATTCATATAAGAATCAATCATTATAGGAAAGCAAAATCAGATTATAACCAATCTTATTCTACTCTTAAAAAAAAAAAATAAGGTTGTTTAAAAAAGGGCAATCTTTCTTTTATTCTGATATAAAATAGAAAATCTATATTCTGATATGATATATATAATATAATAGGTATGCTCTGGGACGGAAGGATTCGAACCTCCGAATACCGGGACCAAAACCCGTTGCCTTACCACTTGGCCACGCCCCATTTTTTATTTCTATTCGACATTAATAAAGACTAATATTGATAGTAGTTCTTCGTCAATTCTAGTCCAAATCTATATAGAATAGATTAGAGTGTTGCTAGGATTTTGAGACATTTAGATAGAGAATTAAACGACATTTATTGATCATTACATACAATTCAATTAAGATATTGTATGAAAGTATGGTTTTGTCTATTCTCTTTTTATTTGAGAATTGAAGGATTTTTGATTGGGTTAATTAAAAAAAAAAATAAGATTATAATAACTCATATTAAGAACTCATCATATTAATAACTCAATCAAAATAAATACAATTATCTTCAAGAACAAAGAAAAAAATGTTTGTTATGCTTAATATCTTTAGTTTGATCTGTATTTGTCTTAATTCTGCTCTTTCTTCAAGTAGTTTTTTCTTCTCAAAATTGCCCGAGGCTTATGCTTTTTTGAATCCAATCGTAGATTTTATGCCAGTAATACCTTTGCTCTTTTTTCTCTTAGCTTTTGTTTGGCAAGCTGCTGTAAGTTTTCGATGAGATCTTTAATACGGTCCTAGAAAAATTCATGATTTATTCTTAAAAAAAAATTCTAACAATTCATAAGATCAGATAAGTCTTATAGTATAACCCTTCGATTCAAATAATGAAATTCTTGGATCGCCACAATAAGTCTGGGCTCCCCCCAGTTACTCATTCGGACCCTTTTTTACAGTGAAAGAACCTAGTAGATTCCTCCGCAATATCTAATTGCGGGTATGAAAAAGCTTTTGGTAATGAAAGACTTTACTCTTATTACAAATGAATTTCTGAAAATTCTTTTTTATTTCTATAGATTTAGAAAAAGAATTTCGTGGTGTCAAAATAAGGTATGTGGTATAAAAATGGAGAATCTATTATCTTTTTTTCCAAAAAAAATGATCTTGGAGATTGTGTAATGCTTACTCTTAAACTATTTGTTTACACAGTAGTGGTATTCTTTGTTTCTCTCTTTATCTTCGGATTCCTATCTAATGATCCAGGACGGAATCCTGGACGTGAAGAGTGAAGAATAAAAAATAACAATAAAGTTTCTGTTTTCCTTGCTTGATTTTAAAATGTTCTTAGGATTTTATTTATTCCACATTTTTAACTATTAATTAAAATGAAATAAATAAAAAGACTCGTTGAAAGAGAAATTGAAAGATAAAGAAAAAATACCAAGTCATCCACTAAAGCGGAAAGAGAGGGATTCGAACCCTCGGTACGAAAAACCCGTACAACGGATTAGCAATCCGACGCTTTAGTCCACTCAGCCATCTCCCCAAATTGAAATAAAAAGGATAATTACTAGATTATATTACACAAAAACAGTAAGGCTTGAAAAAGGGCCCTCTCTTTATACCTCTTTATTATTCAGTATATAATTATTATATAGATATCTAATTATAGAGACATAGAAAAATAGAAAAAACAATATAGAAAATAAAAATCAGTGATTTCATTTAGGTAAAGTAAGGGCTCGAAAGCGATATCTCAACTCCACTATTCCAATGAATATAAATTTAGATATATAACCACCCAATGCCCCAAGAATATTATATATTATATAAACTATAAATTATATAGCAATGAATTTCTTATATAAAAAAATTATAGAATTAATAAATAGTAAATAGAAAGTAATAATAAATATATAAATTAAAATGAAATAAATAATAAAAAAAGAGTACCTCTTTGCTTTCGTCTGCAAGATCCTTTTTTACTTTTACTTCCACAGCCCGGCCCCCGGTCCTGACCGGGCCGGGTCTTTCGTTTTTGTTCCAATGAATCATAGAAAAAATGATTTATTTGATTTGAAAAAAAAAAAATGATTAATGATTGTTGTTGTTTCAAGAACAATCATAATAAAGGCAATTTCTATTCCTATCATACAGAATAGAATCCGAGTGTCATTTCTTAATTATTTTATTCTTGCACAATTTATGTTATGGCATACGCCTTTTTTTTTATCGAGACGTATCCATCTCATTTAAATAACTAAAAAAGCGTGTTTTTTTAGTTATTTAAATAAATCCTCTTTCCCCAATCCCATTAGTCTCCTTGGCCAAAGCATATCAACGCTCTAATTTTCATGATTCTTTTCTGATCCTATCGTCTTAATTATGACCCATTTTTTTGTTCGACAAAAGATCCATTTATATACAATAATCACATTGTAGCGGGTATAGTTTAGTGGTAAAAGTGCGATTCGTTCTATTAATCCCTTAAATGGTTAAGGGGTCCTTCGGTTTAATTACTATTCCGATCAAAAACTTTATTTCTTAAAAGGATTTAATCCTTTACCTCTCAATGAAAGATTCGAGGAAGAATAGACATTCTCGTGATTTGTATCCAAAAGAGTCAATTAGAAATTGGAAAAAACAAAATTGGATTATGAAATTACGAAACATAATTGGTTTTTGAATTGGATCAATATTTCCAATTGAATAAGTATGAGTAAAGGGTCCATGGATAAATAGAGAAGGGAGTATTTCTAATCGTAACTAAATCTTCAATTTATGATTTGTATAAAAGAGATTGAAGCAAAACAGCTATTAACTAATGGCTTTGGTTTACTAGAGACATCAACATATTATATTGTTTTAGCTCGGTGGAAACAAAATCCTTTTCCTAAGGATTCTTTCAAATAGAAATAGAGAACGAAGTAACTAGAAGGGTGGTTCTAACCCCCCCTGTTCTATAGGGATCATCTATAAAGCGGGTTTTGTTTTGAATGCATTCAAACAGAAAAGCTGACATAGATGTTATGGGCCGAAATTTCTTTTCTTTTTTTTTGTAATTTAGTTCACATCTGACATATGTGAAATTTGTCCATCTTTCATAAAGGAGCCGAATGAAACCAAAGTTTCACGTTCGGTTTTGAATTAGAGACGTTAAAAACGATGACTCAACGTCGACTATAACCCCTAGCCTTCCAAGCTAACGATGCGGGTTCGATTCCCGCTACCCGCTTATATCTCTATATTATATATATTAATTTATTCTCTATATTTCTAAAATTCTATATTCTATTTAGAATATGTTTAATAGTAAAAGTTATAGTTTTTATCTATTATAAAATATTATATTATTTAAATTCTATATTAAATAATCTATAATATAGAGGATCTAATTATAATTATTCATGTAATGAATCTAATTTAATGTAATTATTAATATAATGATAATGAATGTATCATTGAATTGAATGCGCAATTCCTGGAATTCTCTCAATGGTCTTTTTTCTGACCAAGAGATGTGAAAACAAAACTAAGAAAAAAGCGTCCATTGTCTAATGGATAGGACAGAGGTCTTCTAAACCTTTAGTATAGGTTCAAATCCTATTGGACGCGACGGATTTCCATATATTTCTTTTCTACTAACTAGGTATTTTGAATGATTTGAACAAGAGACCCTTATATTTATTTATATTTATTTATATATTTATTCTTAATAATAATTTTTTATTACTATAAAATTATTAATATAAAAAATATATAATAAAATAAAAGATTAGATTATAGAAATAATTATTTATATAAAATTAGAAAGTTATTTAAAGGAATTTCTTTATACCTGTTCCTGAAGTAGAAAGCGTTCCATTTGTTCTTGAATAGCGTCTTTCAAAAGGGCTTCCGCTTCCTCATTGAATATCTTGGTAGAAGATATTATTTCTTGGAACTGCGGTTTATTCGTTTTTAAATAAGTCCGTAACTCAACGAGAAATTTCTTTACCTGTCCAATTTCTAATGAATCAAGATAACCATTCGTTCCAGTATAAATAGTCATTACCTGTTCTTCCACCGTGAGAGGGGATGATTGAGATTGTTTGAGCAACTCGCGTAATCGTTGACCTCTTGCCAATTGATTCTGAGTAGCTTTATCGAGATCAGACGCGAATTGTGCAAAGGCTTCTAATTCTGCGAATTGTGCCAATTCTAATTTTAGTTTGCCGGCTACTTGTTTCATGGCTTTAATTTGAGCGGCAGATCCTACTCTGGAGACGGAAATCCCCACGTTAATGGCAGGTCTGATTCCAGCATTGAATAAATCGGCGGATAAGAAAATTTGGCCATCTGTAATTGAGATTACATTAGTAGGAATATAAGCTGAAACATCTCCCGATTGGGTCTCAACTATTGGTAAAGCAGTCATACTTCCTTCACCTAAACGCGAACCTGATTTAGCGGCTCTTTCCAAAAGTCGTGAATGCAAATAAAAAACATCTCCTGGATAAGCTTCGCGACCCGGCGGTCTTC